GAATTAATTTCCAGTAACAAGAAAAAGAAGAATAGTTTTGGATCAATTAAAAAGAACAACAAATCAAAATAATAATACTAAATATTTGTAATGCGTGCATTGTTTTGTTGTATTCAATTCAAAGGTTTTTTCTTTCTTTAACTAACTACAAAGATTATGGGTTTTTCACTCTATTTTCTATATAATCTCGAAAGAAAAAAACCTAAAACCGAGAAAGGAAACGATAATAAAAATTGCTAATTACAAGTTTTAAAAATCTAGTTATCTTTTCAAATCTAGTTAAAAAAAAATAAATATTTTTTTGACTCATCTCGTTTTCCGTGTAGGATACCTCTTTTTAGTCTCATTCGATAGATTAAATGAGGAAAACAGCTCTACTATTTAATCTAATGAGTTCAAATTTAAGTAAATTCCATTTGAATAAAGTAGAAAGGGGCGTATTCTAGGTTCTAGGGTCGCTAAAAAAAAAAAAAAAAGAATAAAACAACTTATTTTCAAATTTTTACATATTCATTCAAAAAAAGTTATATGTTTTGACTTAAGTTAGATAATAGAGTTTTTTTTTTTTTTTTTTTTATGGTTAATTTCTTAAAGAGTTTTTAAATTAATCAGTTACGTGAATTCTGAATCCTGAGATGCCAAAGACGATGAATTAAGTTATTTTGATCTTTCTCTATTTTTGTTGATACCACCTATAATGATTGATAATTCACAAATTTTCAATTGAATTTTTTTGATTCTTGGAACTAGTTATCTTTCTCTATTTCTTAAAAAATTTTTTTTATTGAAACTTAGGGAAGTACTTTAGAAACATATGTATAAAAAAACATATTTTATTGAGTCCCTTCATGCCTACTATAACTAGTTATTTCGGTTTTCTACTAGCAGCTTTAACTATAACCTCAGTTCTATTTATTGGTCTAAGCAAAATCCGACTTATTTGAAATTAATTGAATGAAGATTTTTTTATAAAAAAGGATTTCATATGTTCGATAGTTCCTTACCGTGTTAATTACCCAATTTTGGTCATTGAGATTCATCGGCAATACAGATTAAGAGCTAGGAATAGATAGTACCTCTCTTTTCTCCCTTTCAAAAATGAAAACAAAAGAAAATTGAAATGATTGAAGTTTTTTTATTTGGAATCGTCTTAGGTCTAATTCCTATTACTTTGGCTGGATTATTCGTAACTGCTTATTTACAATACAGACGTGGTGATCAGTTGGACTTTTGATTAATTAACATCTCTTTTTTTTGACTGACCTCCTTCTTGCTTTCATATGCGGGAGGTCTAATTCAGATTGCTACTCAATGATTTGCGAACAGTGGAATTTTGACACAATCTAATAAACAAGAGGGAAATCACGCTCTGTAGGATTTGAACCTACGACATTGGGTTTTGGAGACCCACGTTCTACCGAACTGAACTAAGAGCGTTTTTCTTGTTTTTTATAAAAAACGCAAAGGCTATAAAGAGGACATTCTTTAACCCGAATCGATTTTGTACGTATATACTATATCATAGTATATTATAAATTTCAGAATGATATGTATGTCCAATTTTATTAAAAATTGGATAGATCTAAAAAAGATCCCTCGTTACTGCTCAGAAGAGCAGTAATAGGTAGGGATGACAGGATTTGAACCCGTGACATTTTGTACCCAAAACAAACGCGCTACCAAGCTGCGCTACATCCCTTTCAATTGGTTTACAGTGTCATTGTAGAGAATTCCTGTCTTGTTTTCCACATCCTTCTTCTTTTTTATTGGTATATTAAATTTATTTCTTCTTTTTTTCTCATATCAGATAACAAACATATAATAAAAAAAATTACTTTTTTTTTACGAAAATTGTCTTAATTTCAATTTTACTTACATAAATGGGCGTTTCCATTTTAAAATGGAATCTATAAGATCGTTCTAGTAGACAATATTTCAATTCTAATTTTCAAAGTGGGGGGGCGGAAGTTACGTATACAAATACAAGAACTTCTTAACTACATGTACATCTGTAGTTATATATATTACTATATATAATGTAATACAATAAATAAAGAAGAAAGAAGGAGGATTTCAAATGCGAGATCTAAAAACATATCTTTCCGTAGCACCAGTACTAAGTACTCTATGGTTCGGTTCGTTAGCAGGTTTATTAATAGAGATTAATCGTTTATTTCCAGATGCATTAACATTTCCCTTTTTTTCATTCTAGTTATTAACATCAGAAAGGGGTGAAAAATTTTAGAGATACAATCAACGATCGGAGACTAATCCCCCCCCTTTTTTTTCTAATTCATTCTAAAAAAATAATTAGAAAAAGGGGGGGCGAAAGGTCATAAAATTGAGGGTTCAGGATCCCATTAAATTAGTAATAGTAGTAATAGAACGAAAAAAAGTGTTGCTAGGGAAAGAGTATCCGATGAGATACTTAAAAAAAATACTGTACAAAGATTTTAAATCGAGTTTTCACAAAATCATTGTATTGCTTATTATTTTTTTGATTTAATTACTAATTAATATTCATTGCAACGAAATATTTCAGAATTTTTTTTAGTTAACAGCTTCTATTTTTTGGTTCTTGTTCTTTCTGGATCCTAAAAATAAAATAGAAGATTGGGGTGAATCATAAATCCAAAGGAGGTTTCATGGCCAAGGGTAAAGATGTTCGAGTAACAATTATTTTGGAATGTACCAGTTGTGTTCGAAATGATATTAAGAAAGAATCAGCGGGAATTTCCAGATATATTACTCAAAAGAATCGGCATAACACCCCTAGTCGATTGGAATTGAGAAAATTCTGTCCCTATTGTTATAAACATACAATTCACGGGGAAATCAAGAAATAGATCAAATTGAGTGCTTGTATGTCAACTTTTATTTTAAGAACAGGAATAATGCTAGTATCTATATATTATTACATATATATAAATATAAACAAATAAATCAATAGAAAGAAATCTAATCCTATATTCTTAATTCTATATAGAAACTCTATCCTATATAGAAATATAAATCGTTTTTATTTTGATCCGATCAAAATAGGATTTTAGAGATTAGGATTTTAGAGATAAGGAATCAAAAAATTATGAATAAATCTAAGCGACTTTTTACTAAATCCAAGCGATCTTTTCGTAGGCGTTTGCCCCCGATTCAATCGGGGGATCGAATTGATTATAGAAACATGAGTTTAATTAGTCGATTTATTAGTGAACAAGGAAAAATATTATCTAGACGGGTTAATAGAGTGACTTTAAAACAACAACGATTAATCACTATTGCTATAAAACAAGCTCGTATTTTATCTTTGTTACCTTTTCTTAATAATCAGAAACAATTTGAAAGAAGTGAGTCGACCCCTCGAACTACTAGCCTTAGAACCAGAAAAAAATAGACTTATTCTTCAATTGAATAACAATTCCAATCTGAAGGAATTAAAAAAGGGATTAACATTTTGTTCGAAAAATCCAATCAAGAATCAAAATTTGATTGTTATGTCTGTGTCTGTCATAAAAAAAAAATAAAAGAATCGTCGAAAAGAAAAAGAATAACTCTTTTTTTAGCGACTATATACTCTCGTTTTGTTTTGACGACTTTTTTATAATACTAATTTCTACTCTACCTTCCCCGAGCTCATTCTCCTTAGAACTCTATTTAAAATATTTTAGTGGATTTTTTCCAATCCCCTTATTCTTTTATCTCATTCGAAATCGTATAAAGACAACTCCTATTTAATAGAGCTATTTGTGCAAGTATTTTCCGATTAAGAAGTAATTGCTTTTTGTACAGATTGTGTATGAATCGGTTATAACTATAGAATACCCCCATTTCGTGAATTACGGCATTTATTCGAGTGATCCATAAACGGCGAAAATCTCTTTTTCTTTTACCCCTATCCCGATGAGCCGAAACTAAAGCTCTTATTCTCTGTTGAGTCATAGTTCGTGTAAGTCGTGAATGAGCCCCTCGAAAGCTTGATGCAAATAAACGAAGTTTTGTTCTACGCCTCCGAGCTATATATCCGCGTTTAATTCTAGTCATTGAATAAATCAAACTTTGATGAATAACTAATTCTTTTTTTAGTTATTCTTTTCCCCTTTACTAGTCTATTAATAACCAAACGAATTATTCCAATGTATAAAAAAAAATTCCAATGGCTTTTGCTACTCTAACCTTCCCCACCACTATTTTTTGCTAGGTATTTTCCTTTGCTTTGAAAGGATAAATTGCCTTGATACTTGATATAAAAAAATAGAATAACTACAAAAAAAAAAGTAGTAAATAGAAATGATAAATAGTGGGTTCCATCGTTTCTATGGTTACTTCTAAAACGGTGAGGTCTTCTCTATACACCGGAGCTCCTTCTTTTAATTAATCAATACTATTGGTAACTTGTACAATTCACATTCTTTGGCTCTACCCCATCAATATTCCAGTAATTAGGTCTTTCACAATAAGATCCACTTTATACAGTAACGGTATTTCATTTGTAAAATAGATTTGGTCGTTTACCCTGTTAGTCCGTTCTTTTCTTTCAAGAGTGGAATCTTTTTAATAAAAAATGGAATTTCCCCCGCTTAATGGATAACCATTTGTTATCATTGGGGGTTTTCTAAAAAATGGAGTTGATTGGATTTGCACCAATGTAAACCATAAGTTTCAGACACAATAGAAGATATGAACAATCTATCTTTTTGAAATAATGAATCGAGTTCCTCCATTCTATTTTATTCACAGGTACTGATCCTTTATATTTCAAAAAGAATTTCCTTTTTGTGTCTCAGTCTATGATCTAAACGAGTCGCACATACACCCGAGTACATGTTCCTCGTCGCTGAGGGCATCCCCGAAGCGCTGGGGATTTCGTGACATTTCGGATTGGCTGTCTTGTATTTCTAATAAGTTGTTTAATGGTTGGCATACGGAATCATATAAATAATGGGTTGGTTTAGATTAGTTCTAACCGGCTAATTCTGAATTACTTCTCTTCAAGATTCTCTTCAATATATTTTTTTTAATATTGAAGAGAATATGAAACTAAACCTTTAATCTAAAAAGATATAAAATGAGAAATTGTAGATTTGCATGAAATCGCTCCTATTTTTTATTGAACCGCTACAAGATCAACAATTCCATGAGCTTGGGCTTCTGTTGCTGACATAAAAACATCCCTTTCCATGTCTTCGGATACAACCCATATAGGTTTGCCCGTTCTTTGTACATAAACCCTTGTGATGGTTTCGCGAAGTTTTAGTAGTTCTTCCGCTTCCAAGATAAATTCTCCCGTTTGTGCCTCATAAAATGAACTAGCGGGTTGATGGATCATTACCCTGATGATATAATAGAAAATGTTCTTCTATTTCGCAGAATGAGGCGAGATAACCAAAAAAACGGAGAAAATTGAATAACCGTACAGGCTTTTTTTGTGCATTGCATACGGCTCCACAATGGAATTGACTTTTTTGACCTTTCCTTTTGACGAAAGAAAACAAAATATAGGTTGTATTATACGCAGATCCAGAAATCATCCAATTACCATCCTTCTTTTTTGTTAGGAATTAAAAAAATACTATGATGGTTCCGTTGCTTTATATATCATTTTTTTGATTCGTCTATGATTCAGCAATCCCAAAGTGTCTTTTTTTTTTTAATATCAATTTTGTAAATAAGCTTCCGGTGTGAAAACAAAGTTTGTGACGCTGAGATGTGCCCGAATAGGTAAGATATCATTTGAAACACCCCTTCCTTATCTCATACTACTCTTTCAATATATAATCTAAATTTTTTTAATCTAAAAAATTTCATATCGAATTCGAAGTGCCATGCTATTATTACTTAACTAATTCATATTTTCGATGGCGAAGGCATAGTATTTTTTTCTCGAAAATAAAAAAACTCATTGGCGCCAAGCGTGAGGGAATGCTATACGTTTGGTAATTGCTCCTCCGACTAGGATAAAGGAGGCTATTGAAGCGGCCAATCCCATGCATATTGTCTGTACATCGGGTCGCACAAATTGCATAGTATCATAAATAGCCATTCCCGATATTACCCATCCACCAGGAGAGTTTATAAACAAATAAAGATCTTTGGTATCCTTTTCTATACTGAGATATATCATAAGACTAATAAGTTGATTCGAGATTTCGGTATCAACCTCTTGGCCTAAAAAAAATAATCTTTCTCGATAAAGTCGGTTGATTAGGATAAAATTTTATTCCTTAGGAGCCGTACAGGCACCTTTTGATGCATACGGTTCAACAAAAATTGTGAAAAAATCAATGTGTCGATTCCAACCCCCCCCTTTTTCATAGAAGGTTTTTCTTTCTAACTTATAACGTAAGGACTTGCTCCCAAAAGTCAAAGAAAAAATCCGTTTTGGCCCCTTTTATTAGATATTCTAATCCTATAATAAAATGATTGATTAAGCCTGTCAGACTAACTTGATTCATTGATATTTTTTTTTCATCGAGATTCAGTTGAAATGGCGATGGTTTTTTCTTGTTCCTGAACGGGCTTCTTCCTTTTTTTATTCCATTTTTAGGTTTATGCTCTACCCCGAGTAAAAGGATAAATTTGCCCGATTTTGATTTGCACATATAGGACAAATGAACCAAATACCGCGTCTTTTTTTACTACTCCTTCTTTTTTTTTTCAATTAATTTCTTTCACATGTCTTCTGTCAACTAGTCAACAAATTTTTAATTATATTATTTGATTTGAGCAACAGTCTGTTTTAGATCACCCTGTTTCAATTTTTTTTTTTTTTATAGAATTTTTTATCATAATTTTGCATATCATATAAGTAGTAATTATAAAAATATTATATATTAATTATCAATTGGGTTTTTGCTAAACGGAGCCTGGATACTTCATTTTATTAGTCCGATCACGTAAACCATAAAAAAATTTTGATAATCTAATATCAATCTAAAAACTCCCTGCATTTAATTCCACTTTATTTTTTGCGCTTCGCGTTACAAACTTTTGATAATTCAATCAATCTTTTTGGGCGAAACAGAGGATATCTCGATCGAGGGAGAAAATGGGGAAATCCCATATAGCCCAATATATCTGACAAGTCGCACTATATGTCAACCCAAGATGTATCTCCTTCTCCAGGACTTCGAAAAGGTACTTTTGGAACGCCAATAGGCATGAAATGAAAAAAAAAGAGAATGAAGTTCTCTATTTCACTTTGATGTGGAAACGTAAGACTGGGGTTTCGTTTTTTAATACTATTATCCTTTTTTCCTACTTTATTAATCATATTTAAATTAATCATATTTAATACATAAGTTGAATAAGCTAAAATAAAATATAAAATAAAAGTAAAGTAAGAGAGAATGAATCAAAATAAAGGAAATTTTTTACGAACGGGCTTCTGAATGATGAACAACAATAGCTATCTTGGTTCATATAAAATAGGATTCACCCCCATTGCGTATTGGTACTTATCGGATATAGAATAGATCCGCTTCCCTTTTTTCTTATGAATCGAATTGTTCCATTATTACTAACAGAATAGAACAAATATTAATCCTTTCTCCGAAATAATTACCTAAAAAAGGGGGGGTCCGTAGCATAGTTTTTTCCAATGCAATAAAGTTACATAGTGTCTATTTTTCGTTGATAAAGGGGTATTTCCATGGGTTTGCCTTGGTATCGTGTTCATACTGTTGTATTGAATGATCCCGGTCGTTTGCTTTCTGTTCATATAATGCATACTGCTCTGGTTGCTGGTTGGGCCGGTTCGATGGCTCTATATGAATTAGCTGTTTTTGATCCCTCCGACCCTGTTCTTGATCCAATGTGGAGACAAGGTATGTTCGTTATACCTTTCATGACTCGTTTAGGAATAACCAATTCGTGGGGCGGTTGGAATATTACAGGAGGGACTATAACGAATCCGGGTCTTTGGAGTTACGAAGGGGTAGCCGGAGCACATATCGTGTTTTCTGGGTTGTGCTTCTTGGCAGCTATTTGGCATTGGGTATATTGGGATCTAGAAATTTTTTGTGATGAACGTACAGGAAAACCTTCTTTGGATTTGCCCAAGATTTTTGGAATTCATTTATTTCTTTCAGGGGTGGCTTGCTTTGGTTTTGGCGCATTTCATGTAACAGGATTATATGGTCCTGGAATATGGGTATCCGACCCTTATGGACTAACCGGAAAGGTCCAACCCGTAAACCCGGCGTGGGGCGTAGAGGGTTTTGACCCTTTTGTTCCGGGAGGAATAGCCTCTCATCATATTGCAGCAGGGACGTTGGGTATATTAGCGGGCCTATTCCATCTTAGTGTTCGTCCGCCTCAACGTCTATACAAAGGATTACGTATGGGCAATATTGAAACCGTCCTTTCCAGTAGTATTGCTGCTGTCTTTTTTGCAGCTTTTGTTGTTGCTGGAACTATGTGGTATGGTTCTGCAACTACTCCCATCGAATTATTTGGTCCTACTCGTTATCAATGGGATCAGGGATACTTTCAACAAGAAATATATCGAAGAGTTAGTGCTGGACTAGCTGAAAATCAAAGTTTATCAGAAGCTTGGTCTAAAATTCCTGAAAAATTAGCTTTTTATGATTATATTGGTAATAATCCAGCAAAAGGGGGGTTATTCCGAGCGGGTTCAATGGACAATGGAGATGGAATAGCTGTTGGATGGTTAGGACACCCCGTCTTTAGAAATAAAGAAGGGCGTGAACTTTTTGTACGTCGTATGCCTACTTTTTTTGAAACATTTCCGGTTGTTTTGGTAGACGGAGACGGAATTGTTAGAGCCGACGTCCCATTTAGAAGGGCAGAATCAAAATATAGTGTCGAACAAGTAGGTGTAACTGTTGAGTTTTATGGTGGTGAACTCAATGGAGTGAGTTATAGTGATCCCGCAACTGTGAAAAAATATGCTAGACGGGCTCAATTGGGTGAGATTTTTGAATTAGATCGTGCTACTTTGAAATCCGATGGTGTTTTTCGTAGCAGCCCAAGAGGTTGGTTTACTTTTGGACATGCTTCGTTTGCTCTACTTTTCTTCTTTGGACACATTTGGCATGGTGCTAGAACCCTCTTCAGAGATGTTTTTGCTGGTATTGATCCAGATTTGGATGCTCAAGTGGAATTTGGGGCATTCCAAAAACTTGGAGATCCAACTACAAAAAGACAAGCAGTCTGATGCAACATTTCTTTTTTTCTTCTAGTTTCTGTTTGCGATTTTTTTTAATAGGTAGGGTACTGCAGGAATCTTGATTTAAACCGCTGCCGTTTCTTTGACTCTTTTTCTTTCTTTATCCAGAGGGATACTCCCAAGTAAACAAAACAGGTATGAAAGCTATAATTGTAAACCACGATCAAATTTATGGAAGCATTGGTTTATACATTTCTCTTAGTATCCACTTTAGGGATAATTTTTTTCGCTATTTTTTTTCGGGAACCACCTAGAATTTCAACTAAAAAATGAAATGAAATAATTTTTCATTATCTTCATTGACGTAATCAGCCTCCAAATATTTGGAGGCTGATTACGTCAACTAGTCCCCGTGTTCCTCGAATGGATCTCTTAGTTGTTGAGAGGGTTGCCCAAAGGCAGTATATAGAGCATACCCAGTAAAACTTACAAGTAACCCAGATATAAAGATGGCGACTAGGGTTGCTGTTTCCATTATTATAGAATTGAAAGACCACAATGGATCTATGCTAAGATCGTTTATTTACAACGGAATGGTATACAAAGTCAACAGATCGTAATGAATACAAAATAAGATTTATGGCTACACAAACTGTTGAGGATAGTTCTAGATCTGGTCCAAGAAGCACTACTGTAGGGAAGTTATTGAAACCATTGAATTCCGAATATGGTAAAGTAGCTCCTGGATGGGGAACGACCCCTTTGATGGGTGTTGCAATGGCTCTATTTGCGGTATTCTTATCTATTATTTTGGAGATTTATAATTCTTCTGTTCTACTGGATGGAATTTCAGTGAATTAGACTAAGAAAAATCTT